CTTTCGATACAATCAAATAGAAAGCCCCAAGGGCTCCATATTCTAGGAGCCCAAACTATGTGATTGAATAAATCCTCTTCTATCTGTTGCGGGTCGAGGGCTCCTTCTCCTTCTTCAAACTCCGATTCGTCTTTTTCATAGAGAAATCTCTGATCAACGATAGAACAAGATCCATTTTGCATCATATCTAAGAGGTTCCTTGGTTCGGGCCGAAGAAGCAATGTCACTCGATCATTATCAAACTGACTGCAATCTTTTTCTGATCCCGCCAGAGCGCCTTCTCCTTCTAATAGGCCATGAACTAGATCAGAATCATTCTCAACGAGTCCATAAGAAGTGATCCCATTTTTTTCATCGGGTCCGGGTAGAGACCAAAGGTCTTGAGCGACCGATCCGGCAGAACAACTCAAAAGATAAAGAAGTGTCGTTAATTTCTTCATGCTCATTCCAAGTTCGAAATACCATTTGTACAAATAAGAATCCCCTTCATTACATGATTTCTTCTTCATATAGATAGATATAGGATCTATGGGGCAATTACTTAGAAGTACATTTTGTGCAACAGCCCTTCCTATCTGATAGAAAAGGATCCCATGATCCTGAACCGATCTTACCTGGGATCGCAAATCCCAAGTTTGCCTATGAAGAGCAGATCTAATTGTATTATTGTCTATAATTGATTTCTTCTGTGTAATACTAATCGATAGGGCCTCATTGGTAAGTGCTACAAGATCTCGTGCATTGGAACCCATGGTTATGGACCCGACTCCATTAGTCTGGAACATTTTCTTTTCCAAGTGAAATCCCCTAGTATATGAAAGGGTGAAAAAGCGCTTTCGTTGTTGTGGAATAAGAAGCCTTCGTATCTTAATGCATGTATTTAATTTATTCGGAGCTATTAGAGCGGGATCCACTTTTTTGGGAATATGAGTCGAAGCAATAACAAGAATATTTCTAGCGGACCACCTGTCACAATCCCTGGAGAGATGGTTCACTAATAGACCGAGGGATAAGTAATTCGACTCATTCACATCCAGATCATGAATGTTTGGAATCCATATTATGCAAGGAGACATTGCTTTTGCAAATTCGAATTGAAGGGTGATATAAAATCGGTCTATTTCTGGCATCATATCCATAGTTAGCGCATTCATCACAGTTAGCAGCTCCAGCTCCGTATCAAGGTCACGATGGATATCGTCCCCAGCATCGATATCGTCACTAGCATCGATATCGTCACTAGCATCGATATCGTCACTAGCATCAATATCGTCAATATCGGAATCATCAATAAGAAAACCTTTAGGCTTGTTATCCAGGAACTTGTTCAGAAATACCGTAATGAAAGGAACATAGGAGTTTGTCGCTAGGTATTTGACCAAATAGGATCGTCCAGTTCCTATAGAACCTATCACTAAAATACCCCTAGAGGGGGATAGGGCTAAGCGGAGCGAAAAGGGTTTTCCATGAGATGGGAAATGAAAACTATTAGCCCCACACGAGGTTTGTGAATAAGTGATTGTCTGATACTGAGCAAGGAATATCCGTCTTTCTGCTAAACAAGATGTATTGAACTCATAATTCATTAGACACTTTTTATGAATGTCAACTAAATATCGTAAGTAAATTGCTCCCGGTTGTTCAATCATTTGATAACCAGAGTCATTCTTTGATAAATGATCGCTATGAGTTAGACTCAATAGAATTTGATCAATCCTTTTTTCTGTCGTTAAGGTGGAGAACTGAACCAAGAATTCTCTTTCTTCATCATCAATCGAATCACTGTTCGCGACCCAGGATTCTATTTTATCATCAATCCAATCACCGTTCACGTTTTTTCTTTTTCTTATCAATGAATAGATCTCTTTACTTGTATGACTTAGATGTCTCGTATTTCTCGAAAAAGTGATTCGATTGGTGGGATTTGGTATGGTACTTATGAGATCAATGAGATTGATATTCAAATATTTCTTCTTAGAACGTATTGATTTGACCCCAGAAGCGGAACCACCACCCAATAGCATGTTACCGCCAGAAGCAGAACCCCGCATTTCTTCTAGAGAATCCCCTAATTGTTCCAGAGCAACTAGAAAGAGATTCTTTAACCAGAACAGTTCAGATGTAGGATACCTATCCAGAAGTTTTCGCAACTCAATCATGTATGATGGAATCATCAAAGATTTGACCTTTTCGAACTCTGTCTGTAACTCACTAGAGGCTCGGGAAACAAAGAGAAGATGTGTACGAACGAGATATCCAGCAACAAGAAGAAGGAAAAGGATTGAATAGAGGAACTCCCGAACATTTGGCGATCTCGGATGTGTCGATATCAATGGTGACTCATTATTTCGATGAATCATTTCTTCGGACAGAAGAAGATTATGTAAACACTTTCTCGAAATCTCACTTATCAGATTCCATTGTGGAAGACACCATTTTTTCTGAAGAATTCGCCATGATATATCTGATCCATACATAATATCATGAAAAATGGATACAA